TAGCATTGGTCCTGATAAACCCCAATTTATTGCTTCCTCTCCACCAATAATGCCCACTCCTTCAACTCGTTCCAAAAAAATGGGATTCCGCGTAATAAGCTTTTGATATTCAACAACTCCTGTTAAAGAATAATCGCAGAAATCCAAACATTTATCTATCCAGCCATGAGGTAGATCAGCAGCTACTCCCCCGATACGGAAATAATTATGCATCATTCGCATACCTGTGGCAGCTTCGAATAGATCATATAGCAATTCCCTCTCTCTGAAAATATAGAAGAAAGGAGTCTGTGCACCGATATCCGCCATAAAAGGCCCAAGCCATAACAAATGAGAAGCTATACGACTCAACTCCAGCATAATGACTCTGATATAGCTGGCTCTTTTAGGTACTTGAATATTTCCCAATTGTTCTGGTGCATTTACCGTTATTGCCTCTGTGAACATAGTAGCTAAATAATCCCAACGTGTTACGTAAGGTAGATACTGTATAATTGTTCGGTTTTCCGCAATTTTTTCCATCCCTCTGTGTAAATAACCCAATACGGGTTCACAATCAATAACATCTTCACCATCTAGAGTAACGATGAGTCGAAGAACACCATGCATTGATGGGTGGTGAGGACCCATATTGACTATCATGAAGTCTTTTCTTATATCCGGTACAGTCATATGTTTTCTTCCCCGATTCATTATTTCATGAATTGCTGAAAACGAAACGAGGTTCATCAAAATTCAAGATCTAATAAAGCAAATAATTCAAACGAATTTTCAAATTAACGAGTTTTTGGTTCCCGAATATCCAACTGATCAATTAATTCTTTATAACGTACTCTATTTTTCTTTGACAAATAAGCCAGTATACGTTGACGTTTTCCCAGAATTTTCCGCAGACCTCTCTGGGATAAATAGTCTTTTCTGTGCAATTCCAAATGTGAAGTAAGTCTCCGTATCTTATTGGTGAAACTGAATACTTGAAATTCAACAGACCCTTTGTTTTTTTCTTTTTCTTCTTGCGGAATAACTGAGATGAATGAATTTTTTACCATAAAAAGAATTCTTCTCTCTCTCTTTTTTTTTTCTTTCTTTTCCACAGATATGGATTTTACCGATCAGGAATAATGATAATGCCAGTCATTTAGATCTGGTACACACAATAAAATAATCTGGATTTATTCATAGACTACTTTACTATCGAATCCAATTGAAAATTGGATTCGATAGAAGGAGATGGTACATTTCTACACCCACAAAAGGGAATGATTGGGACTTAAGAAAATTCTGCCGATTCATTCCTAGATCCAATTGATATGATACATCATTGAATCAGTATCATGTATCAGAATCTAATGTAACACAACGTGTGTGTACATTTGTATACCTTTATATACCGGATATGACACGTGATATAGATATATAGGAAATCCACCATCAACTAATTCTGACTCGTGGATACATATGTATCCTTGACATACTGAAACGACTGCCATTATTGGTATTAAACCAGTAGCGATTCATACAAGCTAAATCTTCTAATCGATAATTGGGCCAAAGAAACAATTTGAATTGGATAAATTCATTTATATCTGTATCAAAATGCTTGTCCTCATCCAAAAATTGCACACAGTTCCTTACGTTGTTGCCATTGAAAAATACTGAATTTCTATTCACAACATTCTCATTCTCGGAATTCAAACAAATTAGAATTCTCAATTCTCTACGACGTCTAGGAGATGGAATATTTTCAGGAACAAGCAAAGCATAATTATTTTCATCTCCATTCACAAGTACCTTTCCATGTTGTGCAATGGATCTATCGAAATAATCTTCATCAACATATTTTTTTTCTCGGCATATTCGATTAGTTTGGTACTTATTCTTATGGACCAATGAAATACTTATGGTTTGATACATAATCCATTGTCCATCCCATTTTATAGACAGACGAACCGGTTCGATAATCAATATTCCCCTTTTTATCAATTCTGTAAGAGTTAGATCCTTCTGAATCAGCATTACATCCAGGCGCATTTCTCCTCTTTGAATAGAGGATATAGCAATTTCCCTTGGATTTATCAGCCTAAGCAGGAGACAATATACCTTGATATTATTTAGAATTCTTTGATTCAAAGGATCAGCCCATCTCAATTGAAAAAGCAAATACCTTTTCAGGAAGAAATCTAGTTCCGCTTCCTTATTGCTCTTGGATTGTCTTTTCTTTCTACGTTTTTTAATGTCTGATTCCGCGGAATCTTTTTCAAGATCTTTTTGTCGGTTTCGTGGATCTGATCCAAGATTCCCTTGACCCAGCTCTTCTTTTTCTTCTTGATTTCGATTCTCTAATTCAAGATATTCTTTTTGATTAGATGATAGACGAAGATCCTTTTTTTGATTTCTGTTGATGTTTTTATTTTCACTAATGTTTTCATTTCCATTCAAATTGAAAATAAGTAATTTGATTGGTATGATCCACGGTTTAATCTTATATGCATCATAAAGTAGCACAAATTCTGAGAAGAACCAGGGTTCTAGATTCGATATGGGACGATGTAGCATTTCTTCATTCATTCCCATCCAATCAAAAAAAAACCTTTTTTTTTGATTGGATGGGTTGATTTCTTGATGAATCGTGAGATAAAAAAGATCTTTCTTATCAATTATTTGATAATCATTAGTCCCAGTCTTAGTATTTTTATTAATGTTGGTTCCAGTATCTATATCGGTCCAAGTCTCAATATCGATATTCTTTCTAAGAAAAAAATTGAGAATTCTCCACTCCAAATATTTTCTATCCGGATTTTTCCCCGTATCAATAATAGACCCTTCCCCTAGATAATCATTAATAGCTATACCCCCGGGTACATAAAATGATTCGGGTTTAGGCATGTTGTAATTATATGGAATCTCTCGGTCTCCATTTACTTGGAATGGCGATCCATAAATATATGAGTCCTTCCTGTCTTCATAATGAATATATTTATGTGATAAAAGATCATATCTGTAGTGTTTTTTAAATTTTTCTTTTTGACTCGGTAATGAGTTCACTACATAATTATTTTGTTTCTCGTAATGAATTAATTGGTCTTTTTCCTTTTCATATGAATCTTTTTTTGAGTCTTTATTTTGAATCATACGACGTTGATTGACTCTATTTCGCCATTTTTGCGGTACTAATTTAGACCATCTAGTCTGAGATAAATTGTATTGATAATGACCCCTTAACCAATTTTTCCATTCATTCATTCCAGAATTCGGAAGTTTCTTAGACCTTGATTTGGCATCCAATATTCCTCGTGTCCCAAAATGGTCCTTTATTCTATCCTTAAGAAAAAGATATGCTCCGCGATATTGAAGTACAGATCTCAAGTAATACTTATTAATAATTTGGATTTGTGATAAATTGTAAAATACATATGCTTGGGACAAGGAAGATAAGTCACAATAAATCTGTGATTTATTATTACTAATATTAGAAAGAGACTTTTTTATAGTCGAAATAAAGTGAATTGCATTTTGATTTGTTTCATCAATTCCTTCTTTATTTCTTTCATCATTGGAAATGTCTTTGTCGATAATTTTTTTTGTTGATTCAAATTCAAGGAAAAGTTGTGCATTTATTCTGGGAATATTAATGTTACATAGAAAGATATCCATATAGATTCTTTCAATGAAAGATTTCATAAAATAGTGCCATTTACGTATTAATCGGGCACCTCCTCTTTTTGATATCTGCCAAATATGTTTCTGTGATTCCGATCTTTTATCATCACAACCTGTCTCGTTAGGACTAATCTTTCTATTTGGAGTTAGAAATACTTTTCTCTTGTCTTTTGTAATCCTTTCTATTTTATTTTGGATTGTGGTTGTCCTATCAGCCAGATCCTTCATTTTTTTTTCTGTCAGTGAATAATTTGTCCAATCCACAGATCTAATTCGAATGATCGATTCATGGTTAATCTTATTACTAATTATAGAATCTTTTCTATTTTCATTTGGTTCATATACTTTCCTCAATCCAAATAAGAAAATTAGATTTACTTTTGCAAACTCTTTTATTATTCTTTTTATAAATAGAACTGTTTTGAGAATCCATCTTGTTTTTTCTTTTAAGACCCTTAGAAACCATTTTTTTCTTTCTCCTAAAGCTCTTAGAACTAGAAAACATTTCTTTTTCACTTTTCTAATTTTTTTTTCGAGTTCTTTCCAAATGGGGTCAAAAAACGAAGGTCCTTTTCGGGGAGAACCAAAAGGTAGTTCAGTTTCCATCCCCCAGACTGTTAAAAAACCAAAATTTTCTTTTTTTCCTTTCTTTTTCATTCGATCTCTATGATCGAATCGTAGCTTAGATCTGTGCCAAGGTTTCAGACAGAAGGGAAATAGGATCTTTATTTGAATACCGTCTGTTAGCCAGTCTTTCGGAAATTCTGTTTCTGATAATTGAACACCATTATAGGTGCATTTAACATGCATTTCTCTATTCCACTCCTTCCAATCCTCGTACCACTCGGGGAATTGAAATAATAACATACGGCCGAGATTTTTAGCTATTATCAATGAAGGCAATACGATGTATTTTCTAAGAATCGATTGTGTTACTAACATAGAACCTCTTATTGCTTGAGCAAATAGAATAGTATCCCAATTTTCTGCTATTGCTATCCGTTCATTCTCTTCCTGTTTCTCCTCCTTTGTTTTTTCCTTTTCTTTTGCCTCTTTTTCCTCAGAATCCGAAGTTTTTAATTCCGGACCTTTCCCCACCCAATTCCTAAAAATTAGGTTCATCATTCCGGAGATATCAAAAGAAAAAAAAAACGTTTTGTCTATTCTGTCCAAAAAAAGTGGGGAATGCACATTTACTTGAAACATTTCCCAAGTTACTGTTTTACGTCTTTGAGCGCGCATGGATCCTTTGATTAGATCCCTACGAAAATCCGATTGTTGCGAGTAACGTATCAACGCCACCTCTTGTGCTTGATCACTATTAGTACTGGTACTAGTAT